TTCAAGTCATAATCTATATGGGATTCCCCAAGTTATTACTAGACGGCGGAACCCGAAGAGTTGAAGAATTGCAGAAAAATATACAAAAAGAACTGAACTGTTTGAACCAAAAACTCAACATTACGGTGACAAGAATTCCAAGCCCTTATGGACAACCTAATATTCTTGGCGAATTTATAGCGGGACAATTAAAGAATCGAGTTTCCTTTCGAAAAGCAATGAAAAAAGCAATCGAATTAACTCAACAGGCTGAGACAAAAGGAATTCAAGTGCAAATTGCAGGACGCCTCGATGGAAAAGAAATAGCACGTGTCGAATGGATCAGAGAAGGTAGGGTTCCTCTACAAACCATTCAGGCTAAAATAGATTATTGTTTCTATACAGTCCGAACGATCTATGGGGTATTAGGCATAAAAATTTGGATATTTGTAGAAGATTAATAAGGATTAATAAGAATATGTTACTTGTCTTTCCGATATCCATTGCAAAAAAAAAATAAAAACCAACAAACACTTTTCTTTCAGTCTTTTTTTATTTCTGAATTTTTTTTTTACTGAAAATTCCTAATTTCTATAGGATTGCATAAAAAAATGATTAATCATTTTATAGAATTGCTATGCTTAGTGTGTGACTCGTTGGTTTTTTTGAGAAGATAGGATTCAAAAAAGGAACCAACCTTTACTATGAACTCAGTACTATAGAACTAATAACCAACTCATCGCTTTGTATTATCTGGATACCAAAACGCAGTCAAAATACGATATATTGATCATATACTTGTAGCAACTGCAAGATTTCTTCGATTGCATCGAAAAGAAAACCAATTGAATTGTGATAGAAAATAAAGTATGCAGATAAAAGGAAGCTTGACAGAAAGCTAGAAAAAAAAAATTTGAATAATATATGATTCTAATATGTATGTAAGGTTTATGAGTCTTCTGAGAAGAACACAAATCAAATAAGGCAATGTGACAAAGCATCAATACGGATTGATCTAATTATGGTCAAATTCGTTCGTTCATATAAAAATAAAAAATAATCAAGAGCACCGAGCCAACAAAGACTGAAAAGATTGACTCAAGAAAAAATCTCCTGTGGGGGCTCCATTGTAGAATTCAAACCTAACCATGAATTGAGAAGCAATGGGAACGAAAGAACCCACGAATACGGGGGATTCCATTGAAAAACGAATCTTAATAATTCATTGGGTGGGATGGCGAAACGAACCAGGAACCAATTCATTTATTCTCAAAAGGCATGAACGAATCCTACAACTGAAATAGATTTGAAAAAGTCAATATTCGCCCGTGAAGTTTTTTAGTAGATTACTGCTATTCAGATTCTTTTCTTTTGAATTTGTTTTTTAACTAAAATTCAATAAAAAAAAAATCAAAGCAAAAAGAAATAACAAAAAGAAAATACATTCTTCATAAATCAAAATAACTCAAATTGTTTCAAATGTTTCGGTTTCTAAACCCAAACAAGCTATGAAAATTGCTAATTTAAACGAGATTAATTGAAATCTTAAAAAATCCAGGATTCAGTATATTTTATGAAAATTCGAAAATTGGAATCCTTTCGGTCGCGAGGAGCCGGATGAGGAGAAACTCTCATGTCCGTTTCTGTAGTAGAGATGGTATTGAGAAAGCACCATCCACTATAACCCAAAAAGAACCCGATTTCGTAAACAACATAGAGGAAGAATGAAAGGGATATCTTCTCGCGGAAGCCGTATTTCTTTCGGTAAATATGCTCTTCAGGCACTTGAGCCCGCTTGGATTACATCTAGACAAATAGAAGCAGGTCGGCGGGCAATGACCCGAAACGTGCGCCGTGGTGGAAAAATATGGGTATGTATATTTCCGGACAAACCTATTACATTAAGACCTACGGAAACACGTATGGGGTCGGGGAAAGGATCCCCCGAATATTGGGTAGCTGTCGTTAAACCAGGTCGAATACTTTATGAAATGGGTGAAGTTGGAGAAAATATAGCCAGAAAGGCTATTTCAATAGCGGCGTCTAAAATGCCTATACGAACTCAATTTATTATGCCAGGTTAAACAGGTGGAACCAACGGAAAAAAGTCGTAGCGATAAAAAAAGAATTGTGGATTTCGTTTATTTGAACAAGAATATTGCTTTTTTTTTTTACTTCGACTTTCTCTTTGCATTGAAAGACCAGATTCAAAAATGATATGATTCAAACTCAAACCCATTTGAATGTCGCAGATAACAGCGGGGCTCGAGAATTGATGTGTATTCGAATCATAGGGGCTAGTAATCGTCAATATGCTCATATTGGCGACATTATTGTCGCTGTGATCAAGGATGCATTACCAAACACATCTCTAGAAAGATCAGAAGTGATCAGAGCTGTAATTGTTCGTACTTGTAAAGAACTTAAACGCGATAACGGCATGATAATACGATATGATGACAATGCAGCAGTTGTTATTGATCAAGAAGGAAATCCAAAAGGAACTCGAGTTTTCGGCGCGATTGCCCGAGAATTGAGACAGTTAAATTTCACTAAAATAATTTCATTATCACCTGAAGTATTATAGTATCACATCTGAATCCGGCTTAATAGAGTAGAGCCTTACTCGTCTCCTTAGTTATTGCATGAAATAGATAATTTGTAGTCAAAAAAATTTTATTTGACGCGTATCTCTTTAATTTTTTTTTTCAAATATTTGAAAATTCAATAAACTAAAAACTAATTTAAAGTAAAAAAACAAGCATGTTGATTAGATCAAAAACGTGGAGAATTCAAATCTATCATGGGTAGAGACACTATTGCTGACGTAATAACCTCTATACGAAATGCTGACATGAATAGAAAAGGGATGGTTCAAATAGAATGTACTAACATCACGGAAAACATTCTTAAAATGCTTTTAAGAGAGGGTTTTCTTGAAAACGTGAGAAAACATCAGGACAACAACAAATATTTTTTTGTTGTAACCCTACGACATAGAAGGAATAGAAAAGGAATGTATCCAAGTATTTTGAATTTAAAACGGATCAGTAGCCCTGGTCTACGAATCTATTCTAACTATCAACGAATTCCGAGAATTTTAGGCGGGATGGGAATTGTAATTCTTTCTACTTCTCAAGGGATAATGACAGACCGAGAGGCTCGACTGGAAGGAATTGGCGGAGAAATTTTGTGTTATATATGGTAATCCTTCTAATATTTGAATTGTCACCAGAATTGACTATTTGGCAAAAGAAAAAAAGACGGGTTAATTACTCGTAACTTATTTGATACTTCGAGAGGTTTTAACTAAAATGAAAAAATGGATTCCTAATTCATAAGAACAAGGATTCGAATGATTAGGATTAGGTGCTTTTTTTTAACCATCAGCCTTTCTTTGATGAAAATACAATTCGAGGTTCGGGTTTCAAATTTCCAGAGATTGATTTTCTTCCACTAAGTAGATTCAGAATTCAGTTTAGGAATGACAACTATGAAAATAAGGGCCTCCGTTCGTAAAATTTGTGATAAATGCCGATTGATCCGTAGGAGAGGACGAATTATAGTAATTTGTTCCAATCCGAGACATAAACAAAGACAAGGATAATCTTTTGAAAATAGACTCTCTAACAAGCATAAGGTAACTCTCTAACAAACATAAAGTAACCAATACAAAAATAGGATCTGTTTTGACATGAAATGGATATATCCATATACCTCTAATTTCTCATTATAAGATGATAAAGTAAAGTATGGCAAAATCTATACCAAGAACTGGTTCCCAGAGAAATGCCCGAATTGGGTCACGTAAGAATATACACCGAATACCAAAGGGTGTTATTCATGTTCAAGCAAGTTTCAACAATACCATTGTGACTATTACAGATGTCCGAGGTCGAGTAATTTCGTGGGCCTCCGCCGGTACTTGTGGATTCAAAGGTACACGAAGAGGGACGCCATTTGCTGCTCAAACCGCCGCAGGCAAGGCTATTCGTACAGTCATAGATCAAGGGATGCAACGAGCAGAAGTGATGATCAAAGGGCCCGGTCTCGGTAGAGATGCAGCATTACGAGCTCTTCGAAGAAGTGGTATACTATTAAGTTTCGTACGTGATGTAACCCCTATGCCCCATAATGGCTGTAGGCCCCCTAAGAAAAGACGTGTATAAAAATAAAAATGAAATAGATTTCAAGAGAAATAAACAATTCAATGATCTGATCAAATAATATTAATATGGTTCGCGAGAAAGTAAGAGTATCTACTCGGACACTACGGTGGAAGTGTGTTGAATCACGAGCAGATAGTAAGCGTCTTTATTATGGACGCTTTATTCTGTCTCCACTTAAGAAAGGACAAGCCGATACAATAGGCATTGCAATACGAAGAGCTTTGCTTGGGGAAATCGAAGGAACATGCATCACCCAAGCAAAATTTGAAAAAATACCACATGAATATTCTACGATAGTGGGTATTCAAGAATCAGTACATGAGATTTTAATGAATTTGAAAGAAATTGTATTGCGAAGTAATCTGTATGGAATTAGCAACGCGTCCATTTGTTTCCAGGGCCCTGGATGTGTAACTGCTCAAGATATTATCTTACCAACTTCTGTGGAAATCATTGATAACACACAGCATATAGCTACACTAACAGAACCAATTCATTTTTGTATTGGATTACAAATCCAGAGAAATCGAGGATATTATCTAAAACTACCAAAAAACTTTCACGAGGAAAGTCATCCTATCGATGCTGTATTCATGCCTGTTCGAAACGCAAATCATAGTATTCATTCTTATGAGAATGGAAATGAAAAAGAAGAGATGCTTTTTCTTGAAATCTGGACAAACGGGAGTTTAACTCCTAAAGAGGCACTTCATGAGGCCTCTCGGAATTTAATTAATTTATTTCTTCCTTTTCTACACGCGGAAGAAGAAAACTTACATTTCGAGAACAATCAGCACAGGTTTACTTTACCTTTTTTTACTTTTCATCATCGAGTAGCTAATCTAAGGAAAA